ATTGAATTGAGTTGTGTATATTTCGATACATATAAAAGATCCCCAAAAGAGTTTTATTTTATACTTGTTGCATATATGTCTGCTTTGACTCGAATGAATGTTCTGAAGAAACCTCAATTAAGTTATGTTATAGAAAAAGAGGATTCTTGCGTTTTTACCCTCCTGCTGAGAAAGCATTGATTTCTCGGCTCATTTCTTAAAATACTTCAATTGGTACACGCAAGAAATAGGCCAATTCAGCGGCTTTTTGTTCCATTTCCCGTGGAGTAAAATTCTCATCAGTACGAGTCAATGGAATGGCTCCCTGGCCTCTGATATCCATATAAAGGACACGACGAGCATAAATACCCTCTTTAACTTCTATTCTGACGGACTGAATATCTTTTATAAGAAATCGGAGGAAGACCCGACGATTCTTTCCAGGAAATCCCCACCGAAAGATACACACTATTCCGTCTTTTCTATCAAATCGATCATAACCACTACCTACATTCCACGAAATTGTGCACCACAAATAGGAGCTAATAAAAAGACCCGCGATCCCATAGAAAGACATCACAATTCCTTGTGGAAAAAAAACTATTTCCTGAGACGGAAATAAAGATATCAAATTTCTACCAAGATAACTGGAGGTTCCAACCAACAAGAATCCTAATGAACCTAAAAAAAGGATAACAGCCCAGCAGAAATTACTTGTTTTTCGAGCCCCCGTTATAGGTTCTATCCATATATGTTCTGATCGACAACTCATACTTGATCCGGTTGCTTTTTTTGGAATTGAGAGAATACCCCAAATGAATTTGACTTTAGTCCTTTTGTTTCCGAAGTAACTCGCATCAACTAGCACTAGTTTGATGTGAACCTTTAGGAGTAATTCATTAAATTGGTTAGATCTAAACTAATAACATACCCTTCGTATGATCTCACTAAAGATAGCCACATACATATAGATAGACCAACTTTACAGTTCAGCCATTCGTCAATTCGGGTCTATTTGAAAATAGCTAGAATACATTTACCCCTATACCATTTTCTGCAGACATAAGAGTTTTTCGGCGGAAGCCGCTTATACCATATTTTGCTAAATGGATATCTGTGTTATGATACAAGCGTCAGTTTTGAAAAAAAAAAATAGATGAGATTTTGTCCCATCGGCTCTAAACAATCTTGTTTTTTTGAACATGAAGAAATAAAGAAGCCATTGCGATTGCCGGAAAGACTAGGCCTACTAAAGGCACCAAAACAGAGGGAAAGTTAAGAGTTGTCATAGAATGGGTACCTCAATTTACTATTTGTACCTTTTATTATTATTTCTATTTTATATTTATTTTTTATAATATAAAGATATCTTATTATATATAAAGATATCTTATTATAATTTGATAATTCTAAATTGGAATTATTATTACTTAATATCTATTAAGTATAGATCTAATTTCTACATGAAAGATTTGAAAGGATATGGATGAGATATTATTATTATTCTTTTCTTCATTTTTTGCTCTTGTCTTCGAATTTCATTTACTAAGCAAAAAGTTTCTTAAAAATTCATTATATTCTTAAAAATTCATTATATTGAAGGGTTTGTTAGAATCCCATCCAGCAGGAGCAGGGATTCTTAGTCAAAATAGGATTATCGTAAGATATAGAAAGATAAAAAATTCTATATTTTGTAGATTTTAATTATATATGACGAAAAGAGGATATTTTTTTTTATTTGCCTAATTTCACGAAAATAAGAATTTCATCTTTTATCTTGTTGATAGAGGCTTCTTGATCAATAATCAGGAATATAGAAAAAGGGGCGGGTTTTCTGTGACTTTTGATTCCTTATACGATTAGATCTTATGTCAACAAAGAAAACCCCATTCGTCTAATTTTGACTTGGATTCTGATAAACTAATTACTTGTTTGCTCAAAATAATTGAACTTAATGTTCTAATTTTGATTCAAAGGAAAGAAAGTATGGAGTTGAAGTAACTCACTCAGAACGCTTTTTAAAGGATTACGTGGTACGATTAGATCGAATAAGCCCTTCTGGAATAAATACTCAGCCGCTTGTGAACCTTCGGGTACTGTTTTATTCAATGTTTGTTCAATTACTCTTTTACCCGCAAACGCAATGTAGGCATTGGGTTCGGCAATAATGATATCCCCCAACATACCAAAACTAGCTGTCACCCCACCGGTAGTAGGAGATGTAAGGATTGGTACATAGAATAACTTTTTATTTGATTGATAATCATATAAAGCAGAAGATATTTTAGCCATTTGCATCAAGCTCAAACTTCCTTCTTGCATGCGTGCCCCTCCGGAAGCACACACTATAATAAGAGGTAGAAATTCTTTAGTAGCGTATTCAATCAAACGGGTAATTTTCTCCCCGACTACGGATCCCATACTACCCCCCATAAACTGAAAATCCATAACCCCAATTGCTACGGTAATACCGTTTAGTTGTCCTATGCCTGTTTGAACAGCCTCGGTTAATCCTGTCGTT